TTAATCCCGCTGTAAACCAAGGTATTATTGCGAAAATTGGTGAATACAACCAAGTATCATTAAGAATTTCATCTTTGGACCAAAAACAAGCAAGAGGCGGAATACCACAAAGAGAAAGTGTACCTACTAAAAAGGCTTTTTTGGTAATTGGAACATGCTTTGTTAAACCTCCCATAAAAACCAAATTCTGACTTTTATTTGGAGAATATCCAACAAGAGTTTCCATTGAATGAATAACGGATCCGGATCCTAAAAACAACAATGCTTTCGAATAAGCATGAGTAATCAAATGAAATAAAGCACTTCGATAAGACCCCATACCCAGAGCTAACATCATATAACCTAATTGAGACATTGTGGAATAGGCTAAACCTCTCTTAATGTCTTTTTGAGCTAGGGCAAAAGTAGCTCCGAATAATATTGTTATTATTCCTACCAAAGAGATGAAATTCATTATGTGAGGTATGACTATGAAAAGAGGAATAAGCCGAGCTACAAGAAAAATGCCCGCGGCTACCATAGTAGCAGCATGTATAAGAGCCGAAATAGGAGTAGGCCCCTCCATGGCATCCGGCAACCATACATGAAGGGGAAATTGTGCCGATTTAGCAACCGCACCGACAAATAAAAGACCGGCACACAAAGTAACAAATAAAAAATTGACTTCATTATTATTATTAGAAATAAAGTTATTGAATATTTTGAATAAATCTCGAAATTCGAAACTCCCTGTTATCCAATAAAAACCTAAAATTCCCAATAATAAACCAAAATCCCCAACACGATTAGTTACAAATGCCTTTTGGCAAGCATTTGCCGCAACAGGCCGTGTGAACCAAAACCCTATTAATAGATACGAACACATTCCGACCAATTCCCAAAAAATATAAATTTGTATCAAATTAGAACTAGTAACTAATCCTAACATAGAAGTACTGAAAAAACTCATATAAGCGAAAAATCTTAAATATCCTTGATCATAAGACATATAATTATCACTATAAACAAGAACCATAATTCCAATAGTAGTGATTAATATTGACATAATAGAAGTAAGTGGGTCGATCAAGTAACCGAATTCTAAAGAAAAATCATTATTGATGGTCCAAGACCATACATATTGATAGATAGAACTGCCATAAATTTGTTGAATAGACAGATTGATCGAAAAAGTAATGACTATACTTAACAATAAAACACTTTGAAAAGCCCACATACGGCGAAGGCTTTTTGTTGCCGATGGAAAAAGAATAAGTCCCACTCCTATTAACATAGGAACTGGAAGTGGAAGAAAAGGTATTATCCACGCATATTGATATGTCTGTTCCATAAAAAAAGTTTTTTTTCTTAATTAATTATTTCCGATTTACGAGATCCTACCCCCTTTCAATTTCAAAAGGAGTCAATAAAAAAAATCAAGAGATGTACTAACTTAAATAGAATTTTCGAATTTTATATATTCTTACTTATTCTGAGTCTTTCCAAAATCCTTCAAATATTCAAATAAAGAAAGTTACAGTTGGGCAACTGATATGACCAACTTGCTCATAAAGCGAATATTTAGTTATTAACTAGGATTTTTTTTTTAATACCAAAAATGAAATTTATTAATTAGTATTAGATCACTTTAGATTCAGAAAGTAAGGATAAAAAATTACATTAAAACATTAAAAGGAGTACTTGATTATGATATGAATCAATATGATTCATAGGATTAACAAAGGTAAAAGGTTGTACTAATGCAATAAGAACTTGCTTTTTTGTTAGTTTATTCCAAATCATTAACGGGTTTCATTATCAAATTTTTTGATTCTTTTCCATTTTTCTAAAAAATATTTATAGGAAACGCTATAATATCTGACATTTTTTCTAAGATTTATTAGATAAGATCTATTTTTCTATTTATTGATTATTGAAAGGAAAGGGCTTAAAAAAAATTACTAAGATTTCTTTTCTCAAATCATGTATCTTTTAACAGATTAATTCATTTAATGACTAGTTTTATTCGAATTTAAAAATGTAATTGGGAGGGGAGTAGTCTTTCCTCAAGTTTGACCAATTAATAGAAAATGAAAAAAATGACAGTTTTCTTTAGTCAATAGGAATGGGATTCTTAAAAAATTTGGTGTATTTTATTCTGTATAACTGAACTGTCGAATACAAAAATGGACAGAGTTCTAAATAAATAGAAGGTCTTTTTTAAATTCTTTGTTCCACTAAATTATCTTTCTATAGTACAACAGCGAATTCTAGAGATATGGATGTGAATCATAAAGAACAGCAAATAAAGATACTAATCAATAAAACGAGTCTTTCTTACGAATATTATATGTATATAGAAAAATTTTTTGTTTAAAAAAATGACATATCATGCTCTTTTTCGAGTAAGCTTTTTTAGAATTTTTGTATATCTCTTAATCTATATTTTTATTATTTTTTTTAAGATAATATTGTCTATCTATAGAATAACTAGATAATGAATAGATTCGTTTTGACCAAT